GTTTAATGAATCCTCCACTTATTTGATGGGGTGGTTAAGAGATTATCTATGGTTAAACTCTTCACAACTCATCAACGGATATAACCCTTTTGGTATGAATAGTTTATCGGTATGGGCATGGATGTTCTTATTTGGACATCTTGTTTGGGCTACTGGGTTTATGTTCTTAATTTCTTGGCGTGGATATTGGCAGGAATTAATTGAAACTTTAGCATGGGCTCATGAACGCACACCTTTGGCTAATTTGATTCGATGGAGAGATAAACCAGTGGCTCTATCCATTGTGCAAGCGAGATTGGTTGGATTAGCCCACTTTTCTGTAGGTTATATATTCACTTACGCAGCTTTCTTGATTGCCTCTACATCAGGCAAATTTGGTTAATTCATTTTTTTTGAATACGTTTTATCATCGACAATCTAATTTTGTTCGATAGAGAAGGTGGACCACCTTCTTATATTTCCACATCTAGGATTCGACTTGTATCATTGATAATAATAGGAACTGAACCATTATGGCAAGGAAAGGTTTGATTCAGAGGGAGAAGAAGAGGCAGAGATTAGAACAGAAATATCATTTGATTCGTCGATCTTCAAAAAAGGAAATAAAAAAAGTTTCGTCGTTGAGTGATAAATGGGAAATTCATGGAAAATTACAATCCCCACCACGTAATAGTGCACCTACACGTCTTCATCGACGTTGTTTTTCGACCGGAAGACCGAGAGCTAACTATCGAGACTTTGGGTTATCCGGACACATACTTCGTGAAATGGTTCATGCATGTTTGTTACCAGGTGCAACAAGATCAAGTTGGTAAGGATCAAACTATACCTTCCTCTTTCTATTGATCTCTATGATCATCGATCATAGAGAGCCCCCTTTACCATTCTGTATAAATGGGATATTCTATTTGTATGGATATGGTAGAGGGGCACATCCAATCCTCGGTTGTCCATTAGTTCCCATCTCTTCTCTTCAACGCGGGGTAGAGCAGCTTGGTAGCTCGCAAGGCTCATAACCTTGAGGTCACGGGTTCAAATCCTGTCTCCGCAATATCAATCGTTTTTTTGTCAAAAAAAAATTTAGGTCTGACTCTGTTAATGTTAACTAGCCATTAATTACTATTTCTCTTTTTGGATCGGAGGAAAAGAAGTAGGAAGAGAAGATAGAACCACTACACTATCGTAGTAAACTCTACCGAATTATTTATCCTATTCCATTAATTCACTATAGGCGGATAGCGGGAATCGAACCCGCATCTTCTCCTTGGCAAAGAGAAATTTTACCATTCGACCATATCCGCGTTTTTTGTTCCTGATAAGCCCGTATATGTCTCCACATATATGATATCATGTCTGGATCATTATTGTGCAGGGACGGATACGGATACTATCTTCAGAACGATTCCAATTGTCTAATTAATATATAACATATAAAATATAATATAACAATAGAATTTTTTGTTTATTCAAGAAGTTGGACTTTGACCCCCCAATTTTTTGATTTATTTTCCTTTTCGGGATTCATTTTTATCTTATATTTATTATGTTATGGAATTTGAATGCGTCTCACAACCCGAAGGGATTCTAGGGGGTCATTTCTTTTTTTGATCTGGAAAATACTGAATTGGTTCAAGAGATAAGAGAATTAAGGATAGCTACTAGAAAGACTAATCCAATCCATAATGATGTACCGGAAAAGACAACATTTTTGTTACTTGACCAACCGTCAGAAGAAGCAAATACAACGGGTACACTAATCAATAAGATTGATGAAGTAGCAATTAATGCAAAAACAGCCAATTGGAAAGCAATAGTCATACTTCTAATCCTCCAAGCTACCAATAAATAAACTATACCATTTGATCCCTCTCTCATACAAAAAAAAAATTGTAATAAAATACATCATAGAGGGATTTGACCATGAACCCATGGATCCTGTAGGACTTATTACCACTTTATTCGGACATGGAGTCGGGGCCGTTTTTATTTACTTCACAAACATACATGCCGGCTCATGCATCCATATATACAAATATATATATTCACACCCCGGCTGTTTCTACCTACGGATAATGGTGGTATCAACTCATACGACCATGTTCCATTCTGGAGAATACAAATAAAATAAAATGGAGATTGTTTTTCGGAGAGATGGCTGAGTGGTTGATAGCTCCGGTCTTGAAAACCGGTATAGTTCTTTATTCAGAACTATCGAGGGTTCGAATCCCTCTCTCTCCTTTTACTCGTTGAATCCATTTTATTTCTTTATTTGTTATTGGTTTCCCCCGGCTCGGCTAGGAGGGCTAGCCGAGCCAAAAAACAATAGATATAACTGAGTTAAAAAAAGTAATGCTTTGAAGTATCACTTGATCCCAATTCTAATACGTATGATGGAATCAAATGGATTCCTACTTCAGGCATTTGATCTTATGTCTCAGTTAAGAGGGGTCATGAAAAGAACAGGTTCCAAATCACGATCAATTCCTTTTTCAAATCCTGC